GAATTGTTTCAAAGTTCATCCTACTTGCTTTGTTGACTTTTCCATCAGAACAAGATTCACTTGACTGATATATATCCGACATATATTCAAGATCTTTTCTTGAATCATGTGATGGGGGATTCGTAACCTGAACCAAATTCTTTTAAAAAGAAGATGTTTAAATCCTTTTTTGTTTAGTGTGAGATAGCGATAGGCATAACTCATCTGAACGCTGAACGAAGCAATGAGTTCAAATTGAAGAAAAGAAATGAGAGTTTGACTCTTTTTTCTGTCGGATTAAGAATTCCCTAAGCTGAAGGGATCTTATACTTTGTTTCGTTTTCGTTATATTTCATTATTGAACAAAATTCGAATTCTACTTTCTTTTCTTATTATTACACTTAATATTACCTTATACTTTAATAACGATACATAAATCTTTTTTTTTTTATAAGACTTTCTCACGTATACTTTAATATATGAAATATACTTTCATTTTACTAAATTAGTAACTCATATTAAATCTGAATATTAGTTATATTAAAATATGAATATGACTTTACCTTTACTTTCATATTTCATATTACTATAATATATATAGAATATTTATATACTATACTACTACTTTATTTCGACTTTCCACTTTATTTCTTTATTTACATTGACTTTCTTTTTAACTTGACTTTATTTCACTTTCTTTAAATTACTTCAATATTAATCTAATTTCCATTATTGAAATGGGATTTTTTATTGAATAGATTTTCATCTATAATATCATAGAATCTACATATAATATATAGTATCATCTATATCTATATTCTATAGTTCTAGGATAGTAGAATATTTATGGGAGTTATGGGATAGCTCATTCATAAACGAACCATCAAATCCAAAGAATTCTATGGGATCATAACATAAAAGTAGTAAAGATTCCTCGGATCTAGTCATAAATTTGATTCTCATTTTATATATTGACAATGACAAAAAACTACTCATAATATTGTCATAGTATGATGACAGTCGGGGCGGGCATGCCCTCATCGTCTAGTGGTTCAGGACATCTCTCTTTCAAGGAGGCAACGGGGATTCGACTTCCCCTGGGGGTAGTGGACTACGAAAGGAAGTAGGTCATGGATTATAAATAAACCTAGAATTTATTCTTCCTGGGTCGATGCCCGAGCGGTTAATGGGGACGGACTGTAAATTCGTTGGCGAGATGTCTACGCTGGTTCAAATCCAGCTCGGCCCAAGAATTCGTCACTCCATGAATAAGATCTAAAAAATTTGTCCTATATAAACAGAAATCCCGGATCTGTATAAAATAAAGAAAAAGAGTCCATTTTTTCTCATCCATTCTTTTTATTTTCATTTGCAATACGGTAAATACAATAAAATAACCATAGATTACTAGTAATCTATGCCACTCTCACTAAAGTCCATATCTATGCAAATAAGATATTCCTATAGAATTCGTGTTTCTGTTGCAACACGGAAAAGAGAATGCTCTTCTGAAATCATAAGACTATGTATGCCATGCATATGGCTGGGATTGTAGTTCAATCGGTTAGAGCACCGCCCTGTCAAGGCGGAAGTTGCGGGTTCGAGCCCCGTCAGTCCCGATCTGATGAATTTATCAACTAATCTCTCCCTTTTTCGTGAAAGGGAAGACAGGGAACGAAATATAATCTCTGGGGGAAATATTTATTTCTTTTGTTTTTGTTTCGCATTTTTCATCAGACAAGTATGGAAATTTTGATTTATTCTACTAGCACCGATTGGTAAGGGAGAAACATATGTAGATTTGTAAAATCGTTACTTCTTACTAATTATTAGAGTAAGACAGATTATAATTATATTCAATATTCAGTATTTGAAGAGCGACCATACTTGTCTTATTTTCTTTTCTATTGTTATTTTCGTGATAAAAAAAAATGAACTTCACATAATTATCTCAACAGAGTACTTTTCGGGTTTAGATGACCTTCTTTAGTTCCGAACAAACTTTGTTTGTGCATCCGCAATGACTAATTGGAAACAATCTATCTTATTCTCATCCAAATTGCACACTGCATTTTTTTATGTATGTGTTATAGTTCCAATTCAAGAAGGAAAGAAGGAAGATACTAATAAAATACCAACCAAGCAACGCCTTTTTTGAAGGAATCTGCTGGAATATTCTATTTTTGATACTTCATCCGTCCTTTTCCTATTTCCATCTCATTTCTACTACTGTTTCTTTTTTGTATTTGCATATTGTATGACCTATAGAATATTGGACATATTATTATATACCTCAGAATTTTATGTAGATTTTATCTACTTTTCTATTATTTCTATTATATATATAAGATATAAGTAAAGGAATAAGAATGAATAATTGGATAAGTGTACAAGAAAAGAATAGGTGATAGAAAAGGAAAAGTGGAAAAGCGGGAAAATGAGATGGGATTTCTTATACAATAACAATAAAGAATCCTATTTTGACTCTGCACCATTGATTCCACTATGATTATAAATCAATAATGGAAAAATTCCTTCATTTCATAGAGATAGGGGACATCATTTGCATGGATATAGTAAGTCTCGCTTGGGCTGCTTTAATGGTAGTGTTTACATTTTCTCTTTCACTTGTAGTATGGGGAAGGAGTGGGCTTTAGAACTAGGAAGATTACTAATTTAGTACTTTACTGAAAAATATATTTGTATCAATTGTAATCGTTTTGCGAAAGTTTTAAAAAACTTGACTTACTTTAGTTTATCTATATTTAGATCTTATTTTTTAGATATATTACTAGTATTAGATTTCTAATTAATCCTCTATTAAATAATTAAATAGTTTTCTTTTATTATTATTTATTATCTAATATTCTTAGATTTCTATAATTCTCTAATATATGATATGTATATTATATGGTATATAGTATATGCCTGTACTATTCTTCCTACATTATTCGATGGGCCCCGGATCCATAAGCATAAGAAGAGATATAAAGAATCAGGAATTCAAGCAGTTGGGCTTGCAATTCTTTTGGATTGATCAAAATGTATACAAATGGGTGTAGAGAAAAAATAGAAAATTCAAGTGTTATTTCATTTTGATGTACGTCTAATATATATTATTACTTAGATATAGATATCTATTGTCAATTGATCTATATAAGAGAAAGCTTCTTTCTGTATACAATACAACTTTATGTTTTATGTACTAAGAATATGAATGAATATGAAATATTCTACAATACTCAATTGTATAGTGTGGTAGAAAGAGCTATATATAGCTCTTTCTACCACACTATCTCAGATACTTCTGATTCCACCATTTCATTTAAGACTGAACTAGAGTTTTAAACCCTTTCATTTCTTCAATCATTGATAAAAATGAATAATGAAAGTTTCATTCAAATTAATTATTTTGGCTGACTGTTTTGACGTATATGATAAGTAAAAAGGCAGTAGGAACTAAAATGAACAGCGCAGTAGCAATAAGCGCAAGAATATTGACTTCCATAATCTCTTTGTTTTCTTCTTTCACAATAATTCGGGATCTAATCCCATAGAGATGATAAAGCGGACTCCTATCAATTCAAAGGTATGAATTGCATCTTGATGATACTAAAAATATTATGAATAACAATATCAAATAAATTTATCGTCGCGAATTGAATAGTCTAACATAGTATAACATAGGAAGATCTTTTATCTATACTCAATCTAAATGAAATAGAAAGAAAAATAGGATTCTTACTTAAGGTTCTTTATGAAACAATTTCATGAATCTACTCATAAAAAGTTCCTAGATTTCTTATTCAATAGAATTCTATTGAAATAGAAAGAATTGAAAAAAAAAAATATATAAAATCAAATATTAAAATATATAAATAGTAAATAGAAAGAAGAGCCATTCAACCATTCTTATTAAATTTATGAGCAGCACTCAGAGCCTCTAGTGATTCTGAATACAAAGTATCTTCAGTTCTTTGTCACAATTATTCAATGAATTTACCATCAGCCTATCCAATCTAATTTCATCGCAAACAGAGTGAGTAGACACTACCTCAATATTAAGAAAGTTCTAGTGTAAAATAATTAGGGAGTCTTTATAGTCTTTTTTAGAATCCTTTCTTCAACCTTAGTAGCCAAAAAGGAGTGTCTCTTAGGAACCTTTGGATACCAAAATTTCCGACTTCTTACTTTCATAGTTCTGATACCCAGAATGAATTCTCACTATTTCTTTTATTTGATTCAATTAAGAATAGCCCAAATCAATCATTAATAAGATTGGTTTGCTTCAGATTTCTTGGTACCTTTTTGAGCCACACTCAGAACCCAGATTTTGAGAAAAAAGATGACAGGTTTTTATAGGCCCTACGAGTTCTCAAAATCAAGTATCAACAGACCTAGTTCTTGCCTATGCTTTTACGGGGCAAGAATTCGTCAAGCAAGTATTTTTTTGTTGATCAGGCGACACCCAGATTCGAACTGGGGATAAAGGATTTGCAGTCCCCCGCCTTACCACTTGGCCATGCCGCCAAATTCCATCCAAAATGGATAAAGATAAATAAATTCTATAAGTATAAGAATATATATATATTCTTATACTTATATTCTATATATTTAATATTTATATTTTCTATTTCTATTCCTCATTTTGTTTTGATTTAAATTTTTTACTTTCTTAATCTCTTTTCTTTTTGGATCTTGAATCCCATTGTACTTATCCTTTTCAAAAAAAGAATTCCTCTTTTTTATTGGATCCTTTTTCTATCCTATCCTTTCTAATTATAAGAAAATATATGGTTATATGTAAACCCCAGAACAGAAATTTTTATACGTGAATACCGAACCCGGGTCTATTTCTTATGCACATATCCCTATATAGGATCATCGTACTTGAATATGAATAGAAGATAGACATTATGATAGAGTGCGACCTAACCTATGTTGCACCAAGTTCAATTATGATAAAAGATGTGATATACGGATAGCTAGATAGCTATATTGGCATGTACTTCCTAAAGATTACTCCTATGACTATATACGTAATACGTATGCAATTCCATTGTATTTTAGAAATTATACGATCAAAAAAAGATTTTCGAATTCCTTTTTGAACATTCAATTGCGTGTGCTAAAAAAAGGGGAAACTCTATGCTGTTCCTGATTCTTCTGTTTTTATCTCATTCATAGAGAGCAGATTGAATCCTTAATTCATTGAATTTTTATTTTTTTGTACCCTTGATCATAATATCATAATAAAAGAATTAGGTATAAATTGGATCAATTTTGACATCCGATAAAAGACTCCATCAACCTAAGTGACATAATTTTTCCCAGGAATGCTTTATCAATTTCCATTTCTTTTTATTTGTACCTGGCTCAAGCTCAAATTTGAACTTGTATCAAAAATGCCCTCCATTTTTCTGTCTTGCTTCCGTTCATACGTATGATATATATGGATGGAGTTGACTCAAATTTTATGTGATTCAGTAAACAGAATATCCATTCCATCATTGCTAGATCAATCGGTAGGGTTCGATGAATAGTGAGCCAAGCCAATAATGGGATTTTTTTAATAAATAGGAAATTTCAGATTAAGATGCTCCATAATGTAAATGAGGGAATGTCCACAATACCTGGATTTAGTCAGATACAATTTGAGGGATTTTGTAGGTTCATTAATCAGGGCTTGACGGAAGAATTTCATAAGTTTCAAAAAATTGAAGATAGAGATCAAGAAATTGAATTTCAATTATTTGTGGAAACATATCAATTGGTAGAGCCCTTTATAAAAGAAAGAGATGCTGTGTATGAATCACTCACATATTCTTCTGAATTATATGTCCCCGCGGTCTTAATTTGGAAAACCGGTATAAATATGCAAGAACAAACCGTTTTTATTGGAAACATACCTATAATGAATTCTTTTGGAACCTCTATAGTAAATGGAATCTACCGAATTGTGATCAACCAAATATTGCAAAGTCCCGGTATTTACTACCGTTCAGAGTTGGAACATAACGGAATTTCTGTCTATACTTGTACTATAATATCGGATTGGGGGGGAAGGTCGGAATTAGAAATTGATAGAAAAGCAAGGATATGGGCCCGTGTAAGTAGAAAACAAAAAATATCTATTCTAGTTCTATCATCAGCTATGGGTTTGAATATAAGAGAAATTCTAGATAATGTTTGTTACCCTGAAATTTTCTTGTCTTTCCCGAATGATAAAGAGAAAAAAAAGATTGGGTCAAAAGAAAATGCTATTTTGGAATTTTATCAACAATTTGCTTGTGTAGGGGGGGATCCGGTATTTTCTGAGTCCTTATGCAAGGAATTACAAAAGAAATTTTTTCAACAAAGATGTGAATTAGGAAAGATTGGTCGACGAAATATGAACCGGAGACTTAATCTTGATATACCCCAAAACAATACATTCTTGTTACCACGAGATCTATTGGCTGCTGTGGATCATTTGATTGGAATGAAATTGGGAATGGGTACACTTGACGATATGAATCACTTGAGAAATAAACGTATTCGTTCTGTAGCAGATCTATTACAGGATCAATTCGGATTGGCTCTTGTTCGTTTAGAGAATACGGTTCGAGGAGCTATATGTGGAGCAATCAGGCATAAATTGATACCGACTCCTCAAAATTTGGTAACTTCAACTTCATTAACAACTACTTATGAATCGTTTTTTGGCCTACACCCTTTATCTCAAGTTTTGGATCGAACTAATCCGTTGACACAAATTGTTCATGGGCGAAAATGGAGTTATTTGGGTCCTGGAGGATTGACGGGGCGAACTGCTAGTTTTCGGATACGAGATATCCACCCGAGTCACTATGGACGTATTTGCCCAATTGACACGTCCGAAGGAATCAATGTTGGACTTATTGGATCATTAGCTATTCATGTGAAGGTTGGTTATTGGGGATCTATAGAAAGTCCGTTTTATGAATTATCTGATAGATCAAAAAATGCACAGATGGTTTATTTATCACCAAATATAGATGAATATTATATGGTAGCAGCAGGAAATTCTTTGGCCTTGAATCGGGGTATTCAAGAACAACAGGTTGTTCCAGCTCGATATCGTCAAGAATTCCTGACTATTGCATGGGAAGAGATTCATCTTAGAAGCATTTTTCCTTTCCAATATTTTTCTATTGGAGCTTCCCTCATTCCTTTTATCGAGCATAATGATGCGAATCGAGCTTTAATGAGTTCTAATATGCAGCGCCAAGCAGTTCCCCTTTCTCGGTCCGAGAAGTGCATTGTTGGAACTGGGTTGGAAGGCCAAACGGCTCTAGATTCGGGGATTTCAGCTATAGCCGAACGCAAGGGAAAAATCATTTATACTGATACTCAAAAGATCATTTTCTCAAGTAATGGGGATAATAGAAGCATTCCATTAGTTATGTATCAACGTTCCAACAAAAATACTTGTATGCATCAAAAAACTCAGGTTCAGCGGGGTAAATACATTAAAAAGGGACAAATTCTAGCGGACGGTGCGGCTACAGCTGGTGGGGAACTCGCTTTAGGAAAAAATGTATTAGTAGCTTATATGCCATGGGAAGGTTACAATTTTGAAGATGCAGTACTAATTAGCGAACGTCTGGTCTATGAAGATATTTATACTTCTTTTCACATCCGAAAATATGAAATTCAGACTCATGTAACAAGCCAAGGTCCTGAAAGAATCACTAAGGATATCCCGCATTTAGAGGCTCGTTTACTCCGAAATTTAGACAGAAATGGAATTGTGATGCTGGGATCTTGGATAGAAACAGGTGATATCTTAGTAGGTAAATTAACACCTCAGATAGCGAGCGAATCGTCATATGCTCCGGAGGATAGATTATTACGAGCTATACTTGGTATTCAGGTATCCACTTCAAAAGAAACTTCTCTAAGACTACCTATAGGAGGAAGGGGTCGAGTTATTGATGTGAGATGGATCCATATAAAGGGAGTTTCCAATTCTAATCCAGAAAAGATTCGTGTATATATTTCACAGAAACGTGAAATCAAAGTAGGTGATAAAGTAGCTGGAAGACATGGGAATAAGGGTATAATTTCTAAGATTTTGTCTAGACAAGATATGCCCTATTTGCAAGATGGAACGCCCGTTGATATGGTATTCAACCCATTAGGAGTCCCCTCACGAATGAATGTGGGACAGATATTTGAATGTTCGCTCGGGTTAGCGGGGGATCTGCTAAATAAACATTATAGAATAGGACCTTTTGATGAGAGATATGAGCAAGAGGCCTCAAGAAAACTAGTGTTTTCTGAATTATATGAAGCCAGTAAGAAAACAAAAAATCCATGGGTATTTGAACCCGAATATCCGGGAAAAAGCGGAATATTTGATGGAAGAACGGGAGATCTTTTTGAACAACCTGTTCTAATAGGAAAGTCCTATATCCTAAAATTAATTCATCAAGTTGATGATAAAATCCATGGACGTTCCAGTGGGCATTACGCACTTGTTACACAACAACCCCTTAGAGGGAGGGCCAAACAAGGGGGACAAAGAGTAGGAGAAATGGAAGTTTGGGCTCTAGAGGGATTTGGTGTTGCTCATATTTTACAAGAGATGCTTACTTATAAATCTGATCATATTAGAGCTCGTCAGGAAGTACTTGGTGCTACGATTATTGGAGCAACAGTACCTAATCCAGAGGGTGCTCCAGAATCTTTTCGGTTGCTCGTTCGAGAACTACGATCTTTGTCCCTGGAACTGAATCATTTCCTTGTATCTGAAAAGAACTTTCAGATGGACAGGAAGGAAGCTTGATCTCAATGAATCAGAATTTCTATTCTATGATCGACCAGTATAAACATCAACAACTTCGAATTGGACCAGTTTCCCCTCAACAAATCATGGCTTGGGCAAAAAAAATTTTACCCAATGGAGAGATAGTCGGAGAGGTGACAAAACCCTATACTTTTCATTATAAAACTAATAAACCGGAGAAAGATGGATTGTTTTGTGAAAGAATTTTCGGACCCATAAAAAGTGGGATTTGTGCTTGTGGAAATTACCGAGGGATTGGGACTGAAAAAGAAGACCCGAAATTTTGTGAAGAATGCGGAGTGGAATTTGTTGATTCTCGGATACGAAGGTACCAAATGGGATACGTCAAACTGACATGTCCAGTGACTCATGTGTGGTATTTGAAACGTCTTCCTAGTTATATTGCGAATATTTTAGATAAGCCCCTTAGGGAATTAGAGGGCCTAGTATATTGCGATGTGTGATTTGATCAAAATTTTCATTTTACAGATTTAGACTAAGAAACTGTCATCCCATTTAATTTGATTGGGATGCCCCCGGCTCTGACATGTATCTTGGGAGGAGGAACATGAAGCTCAGAATTATGGGTGCATTAAAGACTTCAAAATGTAAGAAAATGTAAGAAAAGGGGAATTGATCCATGGTCTGATTCTTTAACAGATAATATAGGAATAGTAAGTTATACCTCGTGAAAAAAGACTTTTTGTGGAATTATACATTCCATTTCTTTATTTCTTTGAGAAAGAAATTCTGTTCAGGCAAGCGCAAGCGAATAGCATGGTTACAGGAGCTTATCTATCGCATATATGCTTCAAGGGATATCATGCACATAACCATCGAGGTGAGTAGAGACCTAAAAAAGATCAAATGGAACAATACAATATATAGACAAAGAAATCCTTTACGAGTCCCAAAATATTCCTTTCAGGTAATTCATCATTTGAGGGGAAGTAGACTACTCAATAATTTCACATTTCTTTTTTTTTTTTTTTTATAAAAGCAAAGTAAAAAAGGTTAGAGTGATGAAAATAAAAAATAAAATAAGATAAGAATGAATCAATGAAAGGCTGGTCCTTACTGGGAACTTGAGTAAAGAGTAGCTTTTTGTAAGGTTTTCTCGAACAAAGTTTAAAAAGAAGAAGAACCCTTTTCTTTATTTGGTTTAACTACTTGAGCCGGATGAGAGGAAACCTTCACGTCCGATTGTGAGGG